TTAATAGTTGTATTGACAGTTATCTTGATTCTCAACTACGCATTGATGCTTACATTGTAAGTAGTAGTGACAATTATAGTGACAGTTACATTTATGGTGAAAATCGAAATAGTAGTGAAAGCGAGAGTTCCAGTATAAGGAATACGGGTGATTTAACTATAAGAGAAAGTTATAATAATCTCGATGTAACTCAAAAATACAGGCATTTGTGGGTTCAATGCGAAAAGTGTTATGGATTAAATTATAAGAAAATTTTGAAGTCAAAAATGAATATTTGTGAACAATGTGGATATTATTTGAAAATGAGTAGTTCAGATAGAATCGAACTTTTGATTGATCCAGGCACTTGGGATCCTATGAATGAAGACATGGTATCTCTGGATCCCATTGAATTTCATTCGGAGGAGGAGCCGTATAAAGATCGTATTGATTCTTATCAAAGAAAGACAGGGTTAACTGAGGCTGTTCAAACAGGTATAGGCCAACTAAATGGTATTCCCGTCGCAATTGGGGTTATGGATTTTCAGTTTATGGGGGGTAGTATGGGATCTGTAGTCGGAGAGAAAATTACCCGTTTGGTCGAGTATGCTACCAAAAAATTTATACCTCTTGTTATAGTGTGTGCTTCTGGGGGTGCACGTATGCAAGAAGGAAGTTTGAGCTTGATGCAAATGGCTAAAATATCTTCTGCTTTATACGATTATCAATCAAATAAAAAACTATTTTATGTACCAATTCTTACATCTCCCACTACGGGTGGGGTGACAGCTAGTTTTGGTATGTTGGGGGATATCATTATTGCCGAACCCAATGCCTACATTGCATTTGCGGGTAAAAGAGTAATTGAACAAACATTGAATAAAACAGTACCCGAAGGGTCACAAGCGGCTGAATATTTATTCCAGAAGGGCTTATTCGATCTAATTGTACCACGTAATCTTTTAAAAAGCGTTCTGAGTGAGTTATTTCAACTCCACGCTTTCTTTCCTTTGAATCAAAATTAAAAGACTATTCTGTTTAATTCGTTTTTTGTAGTAAACGCGTAGTTAGCTTATCGGAATCAAAATAAAAATAAGAAGAACAGGTTTTTTTTGGTGACTTAAGATCTATAAGATCGAATTCTAGAAAGAATCACCAGTTGCATATAATTTTTCTTTTTTTTTTTACTAATATTCATGATTACGAATCAACAAGTCTCTATAAAAGAATGAATTCTTGTTTTTGTGAAATTAGGCGAAGTTCTTCTTACGTATGTATTATATAATAAATTCAAATATAGAAAAATACACAATTATATATTTTCTATATTTGAATTTTGACTAAGAAGTCTAGAAATCTTTCAGTAATTTATAAAAAACCCTTTCTTTATTAAATTCGAAATAGAAGACAAGAACAAACGAAGAAGAATAAATAATAAACTAAATTTTCATACATATCCTTCGTGTCGAAAGATGAATAAGTCCATTTATTTAGTTCTACATTCCTTGCACTTATTATATATACTCATTTAGATATATACTTCGATCTATAATTACTTAAAATGAAAGTTTCATAATTACAAAAATAGTAATTAGAATCGCATTAATAAGGAATTTTCATTTTATAATGAAAATTATTACAAGATATCTTTATAACAATAGAAACAATATAATAATAACAGGTACAAATAGTAAATTAAATCGAGGTATTCATTCTATGATAACTTTCAACTTTCCCTCTATTTTTGTGCCTTTAGTGGGCCTAGTATTTCCGGCCATGGCAATGGCTTCTTTATTTCTTTATGTTCAAAAAAACAAGATTGTTTAGATCTCTGATAGGACTAAATCTCATTATCTTATTTTTTTTTAACTTAGATAAAATAAATAAATAGATATTTATTTGAGTATGGTATAACATGGGGTTTCTGCTTAACAGAAATAGAACATACATAAATCAAAGAGTTCTTATACATACAGAAAATGATATATGGGTAAATTTATTCTAGCTATTTTCAACTAGAATAAGGATTGGCGGATGTCGGAAATGGAAAGTCTATGTATTAATATGTATGCCGATATCCTTAGTAGGGCCATAAAGTGAAGAGGCATTTTTCCATCTAACCCGTTTTATGAATTATTCCTAAGGGTTCACATCAAAATAGTGCTAGTTGATGAGAGTTATTTCGGAAACAAAATACAGTAAAGTCAAATTCATTGGGCTATGCTCTCAATTCCAATAAAATGAAATCAGATCAAGTATGAGTTGGCGATCAGAACATATATGGATAGAACTTATAAGGGGGTCTCGAAAAATAAGTAATTTTTCCTGGGCCATTATCCTTTTTTTAGGTTCATCAGGCTTCTTATTGGTTGGAACTTCCAGTTATCTTGGTAAAAATTTGATATCTTTATTTCCGTCTCAACAAATCATTTTTTTTCCACAAGGGCTCGTAATGTCTTTTTATGGGTTCGCGGGTCTTTTTATTAGCGCCTACTTATGGTGTACAATTTCGTGGAATGTA